TTTCGACACACAACAAGTATGTGCAAAATTCCTTGTCGTGTGTCGAAGATCGGGAAGGCAAAAAATCCTCCCTAGAATCATTTGTTCCCCTCATTTTTTTTTTCGTTATATTCCGCGCTTAGTCGAGTATCTATCCGAATTTGATTCTCGAATAGAAGACTTTTGATACACTCTATCACTTTGAAATATACAAACTAGCATATGATATATGCTAATATCCAATCGAAATTAGAAAAAGTGAAAAGGTCAAATAGTCTTCTTCACAATCTTATATCTATTATTTATTATCTATTATAAGTAATAATCTAATACAAGTAATCCAAAACTTCTCATAGATGTAGAAGAAAAGTATAAACAAACAAAAAATCACCTTCTCATAATTTTTTTTATTGATAATACAAAATTGTCAAAGAATTGTTAACAAGAATTTTGTTCTTGTTACAAGCTTGATGTTGATAAATACACGAATCTAGAAATTCATTTCGGACAATTGAACCTTCTCGAACTGTTTCTTTTTAAGAACCAAAAAGATTTGTGCCAAAATAACAGATGCAAAGAAGAACAAAAGACCTTGTACGCGCAGTGGGTCTTGAAGTACTATTTCTGCGTCTCCCTGACCAAATCCACCCACATTAGGATTACTCGTTAATGGTTGATCAAGTTTGATAGATTCACCCTCTGAAACAAGAAGCTCTGGTCCTGGAGGGATAATATCAACGACTTCACGTCCATCCGAAGCATCCGCTATGTTTATTTCGTATCCGCCTTTTTCCTTTCGTACAATTTTCTTTACTATACCCGTTGCTGTGGCATTATAAACTGTATTATTACTCTTGCTTCCGTCAGGATAAATCTGGCCCCTTCCCCTGTTACCGCCCACGTATATCGGATATTTTAAGAAGTGGACATCTTTCTTAGTGGCAGGATCCGGGGAAAGAATAGGAAAGGTAATTTCACTATATTTTTGTCCAGGAACAGGACCTATCACAAGAATATTTTTTTTATTGGGGCGATAGCTCTGAAAATAAAGATTGCCTATCTTTTCTTTCATCCCTGGAGAAATACGATCGGGTGGGGCTAATTCAAATCCCTCAGGTAAAATAAGAACAGCCCCGACATTCAAACCTCCCTTTTTGCCGTTAGCAAGAACTTGTTTTAATTGCATATCATAAGGAATTCGAACAACTGCTTCAAATACAGTATCGGGAAGGACTGCTTGTGGAACCTCAATGTCCACGGGCTTATTAGCTAAATGACAATTGGCACATACAATACGTCCAGTCGCTTCTCGTGGATTTTCATAACCTTGCTGCGCGAAAACGGGATATGCATTCGAAATGGATGACCGAGTTAGTATATATATCACAAGCGATATGGAAATCGATCGAGTAATCTGTTCTTTTATCCAAGAAAGGGTATTTATAGTTTGCATAGTCCAATCGTTGATTCCGAAAATTTCTACAATAAATTGGGTAGGTTGCTAGTATAGTTCCCTATCCACGATTCTGCTATTTATTTTAACTGAAAACTGAATTTACTGAAATAATAGAATATTACTGGAATATGGGAGGAACTCCTCGTTTTAGATGGGTAGAAATATAAAGAGGAAAGAAAATTTTTAATGCTTTGATTTTGATAAAGTAACAAACATTCTAATTCGAAATTAGAATTGAATTTTTATGCGTATACCCTTTATTCTTCTTTTCAGTCATTCATTGAATGATAAATCACTACAAGCGATGGGGATACACGATTTAAATGACGAAAAATCCAATATTTCAAAATTGTATCTAGAATGACTGGAAACGTGGAAACAAGACCAGATATAATTTGATCGTTATGAGCAAATCCAAAATCTTTGTAGATAGAGCCAATCATTAGTTCCCAACCATGAGGCGAATGAAATCCGATACATAAATCAGTTAATAAAAGAATAGAAAAAGCTTTTATTGTGTCGCTTAAATTATATAGGAATTCCTGAACCCAAGAGTTAAGAAGAATAAGTTCTTTATTTCCCAGAATAGAATAACCGCTTAGAATAAGGAAACAGATTAAATTTGTCAAGAAGTGCAAAATCATATGAATACAATCCGCATTGTGCATCTTGATCAATTGAATCGTTTCATTGTGGATTCCGATACGAAGCTTTTGTATATGTGTTTTCGGGTATTCCTTTATCATTTCGTCCAACAAGTGTAGCTCCTCTAATTCGATGAATTTTTCTAGAAGATTTTTTTCTTGAATATCATTCAAAAAAGTTTCTGATTGCTTAGTGTTCCACCAATTAGTAACCCAAGATTCCAAACTTTTTTGAAATGATAGAGAGATCCACCAGGGTAAAAATACTATAGATACAAGATATAGAAAAGGAATAAATGTTTTCTTTTTTTCCATTTTTTTTTTTTCATCTATAAATTGTTAATGAATCCGTCGTGTTCGTCGACTTTATGCGATCTAATATTTCTATCAAATATGAATTCTATTCCAATGGATCGAATCCATAAATCTATTCTTTGTTTTTTGTGATTTGATAATTAGTCCTTGAATGGTGAAAAAATACAGAAATAGAAAAAGAGTCCACTTCGAATTCGAATGAAGAAATAATAAAAAAGGGGGGTGTTTCCGAATATTGCAATTGATAAAAATCTAAACAAAGCAATTCCTTCTTGTCGATGAATACGCGGCAGAACCACTTCATTTTTCAAAATACTTCAATTGGTACACGCAAAAAATAAGCCAATTCAGCAGCTTTTTGTTCAATTTCTCGTGGAGTCAAATTTTCATCAGTACGAGTCAAAGGAATAGCTCCCTGGCCTTTGATTTCCAGATAAAGGACACGACGAGTATAAATACCCTCCTTTAGTTCTATTCTAATAGATTGAATATCCTTTATAAGATATCGGAAGAAGATGCGACGATTTTTTCCAGGGAATCCCCAACGAAAAATACATACTATTCCTTCTTTTATATCGAATCGATCATAACCACTACCTACATTCCACAAAATTGTACACCACAAGTATGAGCTAATAAAGAGGCCCGCGATCCCATAGAAAGACATCACGATTCCTTGTGGAAAAAAAAGAATTTGCTGGGGGGGAAATAAAGATATCAAATTCCTACCAAGATAGCTGGAAATTCCAACCAATAAGAATCCTAATGAACCAAAAAAAAGAATAAAGGCCCAGCAGAAATTACTGATTTTTCGAGATCCCCCTATAAGTTCTATCCATATACGTTCTGATCGCCAATTCATACTAGATCTGGTTACATTTAATTTGAATTGAAAGAATACCTCAAATGAATTGTACTTTCCTTACTCTGTCTTGTTTCCGATGGAACTCTCATCAACTAGTCCTATTCTGATGTCGTATTTGTTTCACTTTTATTTAATATTTAAATTAAATATCTAACTATTTATTTCTATTTTTAGTTAGATCAAAATAATAATATCTACCCCTATGTCGTCATTTTTCCACATACATAAGGGCTCTTGCATTTATATTCGTAAGAAATCACGTGGTACACCATTCTGCTAAATAGATATCTGTGTTATGATTCACTTGAAAAATGAGATTTGAATCAGAAGATCTAAACAATCTTATTTTTTTGAACATGAAGAAATAAAGAAGCCATTGCAATTGCCGGAAATACTAGGCCTACCAAAGGCACAAAAATAGAGGGAAAGTTCATAGTTGTTACCTCGATTTACTAGAAATTTTAATTGTGTTCTATTTTTTTTTGTTATTATGTTATTATATTAATTAATTAATTAGAATTCTAATTCTATAGAATAAGTATAGTATAGAAAGTATATAATAAGTACAAAGAATGTAGAACTATTGCTTTCTGTTTCTAAATAGAATATATGATAATCGACTTTATTTTTTTATTATTCTATTATTTTTTCTTTTGCTTCTACTAATTACTAAATTCTCTAAAATGGAGGGTTTCTTAGAAATGAAATTCAATTTCCAATTGATTCGTTAGAGTCTGATACAAGAGGTATTCTTAATAAAGATTCACAGAAAATATCGAAAGAACCAAAAAAAGCTATTTAAAAATTCTTTTTTTATTCCAAAATTAGGATATCGCCAACCAAAAACCACCATTCTTCCGGTTTTGACTTTGCTTTGATTCCGATTCCAATAAAAAAAAACAAATATTTTTTGACACAAATACAAATAAAATAATTGACTTTAATCCTCAATTTTATTTTGATTCAAAGGAAAAAAGGTATGCAGCTGAAATAATTCACTTAGAACGCCTTTTAAAAGGTTACGTGGTACGATTGGATCAAATAAACCTTTATGAAATAAAGCTTCGGCTTCTTGTGAACCTTCAGGTACTGGCTTATTCAATGTTTGTTCAATTACTCTTTTACCCGCAAATGCAATGTAGGCATTAGGTTCGGCAATAATGATATCCCCCAACATACCAAAACTGGCTGTCACCCCACCGGTAGTAGGAGATGTAAGGATTGATACATATAATAACTTTTTATTTGATTGATAATCATATAAAACAGACGAGACTTTAGCCATTTGCATTAAGCTCAAACTTCCTTCTTGCATACGTGCCCCTCCGGAAGCACATACTATAATAAGGGGTAGGGATTTATTGGCAGCATATTCAACCAACCGGGTGATTTTTTCACCTACTACAGATCCCATACTACCTGCCAGAAACTCAAAATCCATAACCCCAATTGCTACAGGAATACCGTTTAGTTGACCTATACCCGTTTGAACAGCTTCAGTTAAACCTGTCTTTTTTTGATAAGAATCAATACGCTCTTTATAAACTTCCTCCTCCGACTGAAATTCAATAGGATCCGTAGCGACCATATCTTCATCCATAGGATTCCAAGTACCCGGATCAATCAGAAGTTCGATTCTATCTGAACTACTCATTTTCAAATAATATCCACATTGTTCACAAATACCCATTTTTGACTTAAGCAATTTCTTATAATTTAATGCATAACAATCTTCGCATTG